TTAACCGATATATCTTTTTATGCAGATCTTTGTAAAGATATAGAAGACTATTATTGTTATTATAGACCAGAGGTTTTTGAAAAGGATAACGATGATCTTATAGTATATAACACAGAATTAAGAATACCTACATGGATAAATAGGGTAAAAAGTAAAGATAAGTTCAAAAAGATAGTGAATCACTATATGCATCTTAGTAATAGAATGTGTGAGGAAATATGGGACAAAAAATAAATCCACTTGGTTTCAGACTTGGTACAACTCAAAATCATCATTCTCATTGGTTTGCACAACCAAAAAAGTATTCTGAAGGTTTACAAGAAGATCAGAAAATACGAGACTATATAAAAAATTATATACAAAAAAATATGAAAATATCTTCTGGTGTTGAGGGAATTGCACGTATAGAGATTCAAAAAAGAATCGATCTTATTCAAGTTATAATTTATATGGGATTCCCAAAGTTATTAATAGAAGGTGGACCTCAAAAAATTGAAGAATTACAACTTAATCTACAAAAAGAAATTAATTGTGTGAATCAAAAAATAAACATTGCTATTACAAGAATTTCAAACCCTTATGGACATCCTAAAATTCTTGCAGAATTTATAGCCGGACAATTAAAGAATAGGGTTTCTTTTCGAAAAGCAATGAAAAAAGCTATTGAATTAAATGAACAGACAGATACAAAAGGAATTAAAGTACAAATTGCAGGACGTCTTGATGGAAAAGAAATTGCACGTGTTGAATGGATCAGAGAAGGTAGAGTTCCTTTACAAACAATTAGAGCTAAAATTGATTATTGTTCTTACACAGTTCGAACTATCTATGGGGTATTAGGGATCAAAATTTGGATATTTTTAGAAGAGCAATAAAAATCTTTACCCAATTTTTATTTTTGGTTTTATACACTGATAGAATCAAAAAAAATCAATTTTAGGTAAAAATTTAAATTCTATAAGGTTGAATAAAAATTCGAATAACTACTTGATATTGATAAAATTGCTATGCTTAGTGTGTGACTCGTTTATTTTTATTGTTAGACTTAGTATTCACAAATAATAGACCGGTCAGCGGCCTAATAGTATGAAACTAATAATAAACTCATCGGTTTCTTTACATTATCTGTAGAAAAAGAACCAGTCAAGATATGGTCTGTTGGTCATATTATTGTAGCAACTTAAATCTTTTTTGTTTGTATAAATAAAAGAAAACTGATCTGATTCTTAAATTAAAAGAAAAATATAAAATTAAAGTATGCAGATAAATGGAAAGTTGAGAGAAAGAAATAAAAACAAATATTGATGATATAGAATTCCAATATGTGTAAGGTCTATGAACAAATCTCATAAATAAAAAAAAAAACACAATGTAACAAAGCATCAATACTAATTGATTAATTGATCCATAATCTATAATTAAATGAATGGATTCATAGAAAAAAGAAAGAGCTTAAAGTCAATAAGGACTAAGATGATTGACTTAAAAAAGTGTATTTTATTAGAAGCTCCGTTGTTATTTTCAGACCTAACCATTAATTGAAAACGATGGGAACGAGATGAAACCTGTGAATGCAGAAGATTCTATGTAAAGTGAATCTGAATGATTTATTGGGTCGGATGGCGAAACAAACCAGAGACAGATGGATTTAATCTCAAAAGTCATGAGTTAACCCTACAAACTTCAATCAATATTGAAAGAGTAAATATTCGCCCGCGAAATTGTTTCTTTTATGTTTCATTTTTTTGATCGTTAAAAAGAAATAATTGAAAAACAAAATACTGATTATTCAATTATTCATATAAATAAAAAAAATTATGAAAAAAAAAATCTCAAGAATACAATATATGTATACTATTCTTTAATTGAATCATTTCATTGTTTTCCTCGCGAGGAGCTGGATGAGAAGAAACCCTCATGTCCAGTTTTGCAGTAGAGATGGAATTTGATAAAAAACCATCAACTATAACCCAAAAAGAACTCGATTCCGTAAACAACATAGAGGAAGAATGAAAGGAAGATCTTATCGAGGCAATCGTATTTGTTTTGGTAGATATGCTCTTCAGGCACTTGAACCCGCTTGGATAACATCTAGACAAATAGAAGCAGGTCGGCGAGCAATGACACGAAATGTACGCCGCGGTGGAAAAATATGGGTACGCATATTTCCAGACAAACCAGTTACAGTAAGACCTACAGAAACACGTATGGGTTCGGGAAAAGGATCCCCAGAATATTGGGTCTCTGTGGTTAAACCTGGTAGGATACTTTATGAAATGAGTGGAGTAGGAGAAAATATAGCCAGAAGGGCTATTTCAATAGCAGCATCAAAAATGCCCATACGAACTCAATTCATTATTACAGAATAGATATATATCTAAGAATATATAGAATATATAAATTGTTTTTTTTTTTACAAACAATATTTCTTTATTTTTTTTTACTTCAGACTTTCAGCTTTAAAAGACTATAGAATATAGTAAAAAAACGATATGATTCAACCTCAAACCCATTTGAATGTAGCAGATAATAGCGGGGCCAAAAAATTGATGTGTATTCGAATCATAGGAACTAGTACTCGACGATATGCTCATATCGGTGACATTATTGTTGCTGTGGTAAAAGAAGCAATACCAAACACACCAATAGAAAGATCGGAAGTTATTAGAGCTTTAATTGTGCGTACTTCTAAAGAACTTAAACGCGACAACGGTATGATAATAAGATATGATGACAACGCTGCAGTTGTCATTGATCAAGAGGGAAATCCAAAAGGAACTCGAATTTTTGGCGCGATCCCTCGGGAATTGAGACAATTAAATTTCACTAAAATCGTTTCATTAGCGCCTGAAGTATTATAAAAAAAAAAGAAAATGATAGATAATCTATAGATGTATAGATAATAGATAGTCTATATATCTATAGATTATCTGAATGAAAATGAAATAGATTCATTAAATTGAGTGGATTGTATATCATGTAGATCCTTTGAATATAATAATTCATAAAAAATGTCACGTTAATTATATTATATTATTTAAAAATTCGTAAGTAACAAAAATTTTAATTTATCATGAGTAAGGACACTATTGCTGACATAATAACCTCTATAAGAAATGCTGACATGAGTAGAAAGGGAACAGTTCGAATCACATATACTAATATAACCGATAATTTTGTGAAAATACTTTTACGAGAAGGTTTTATTGAAAACGTAAGAAAACATAAAGAAAGAGACAAATATTTTTTAGTTTTAACCTTACGACATAAAAGGAATAAAAAGGGATCCTATAGGCCTATTTTAAATTTAAAACGAATTAGTCGGTCTGGTTTACGAATCTATTCAAATTACAAACGAATTCCTAAAATTTTAGGCGGGATGGGAATTTTAATTCTTTCTACTTCTCGAGGTATAATGACAGACCGAGAGGCTAGACTCGAAAAAATCGGCGGAGAAATTTTGTGTTGTATATGGTAATCTGTTGTATATGGTAATCTTTCTAATATTAATATAATATACGAAATTGATTCTGACTTTCCTTTTTTATAAAAATAAAAATTTTCATAAAAAAAAATGGGGGGAGAAAGAAGCATATTTAGAATCTCACTCCTAATCCTAATACATTTACATTAATATTCATTAATATTAATGAATATTTTTTGTTTCATACTGATTTTTTATGGAATAAAACAAAAAAAAAAAAAGGACTCATAACTCATAAAGGTTGAATTACTGAATTGCTTGCCGATGAATGGTATGTTCGTAGTTCTTTTAAGAAAAAAGGAAAAAAGATTCAATTCTAGGATCTACTAGATACAACGTCATTTTATATGTATACTACCCCTGATAGACTCAAAATATACTCAAAACTAAAATGAAATAAGTCATTATGATTTAATCAAAATCAGGGAACATATCTTTCAAAGATTCCACAACAAGAGTTCAAATGCTTAAGTGATTTTTTTTTTAACTGTACCTTTTATTCCTTTGATAAAAATAAGAATCAAATTCGAGTTGAAAAATTTAAAGAAACTTATTTTATTCCAACAAGTAGATTAGAAACAAAATTCAGTTCAGGAATTCAAAATATGAAAATAAGAGCTTCCGTTCGTAAAATTTGTGAAAAATGTAGACTAATCCGTAGGCGAGGCCGGATTATAGTAATTTGTTCGAACCCAAAACATAAGCAAAGACAGGGATAATTTTTCTAATAAAAGCTAACAAAACTATCTTCTATCTAAAAGACCAACTGTATAAATAAATTAAAGAAAACAAATAAAGAAGAAAAAAATAAAATAAAAAAGGATCTCATCCTTTTTTAACATGAAATGGATATATCCATAGAGATCTTACTTCTATTTATAAAATGATAAAAAAAAGATGGCAAAACCTATAACAAGAATTGGTTCACGTAAAAATATACGTATTGGTTCACGCAAGAGTACTCGTAAAATACCAAAAGGTATTATTCATGTTCAAGCAAGTTTCAACAATACCATTGTGACTGTTACAGATGTACGAGGTCGGGTGATTTCTTGGTCCTCCGCCGGTACTTGCGGATTCAGGGGCAAAAGAAGAGGGACACCCTTTGCTGCTCAAACCGCAGCAGGAAATGCGATTCGAACAGTAGTAGATCAAGGTATGCAACGAGCAGAAGTAATGATAAAAGGTCCCGGTCTTGGAAGAGATGCTGCATTAAGAGCTATTCGTAGAAGCGGTATATTATTAAGTTTTGTACGGGATGTAACTCCTATGCCGCATAATGGATGTAGACCCCCTAAAAAAAGACGTGTGTAAAAAGGAACATTGAAGATATTTCAAGAGAAATAAATGATTCAATGATTTGATCAAATAATATTAATCTATGGTTCGAGAGAAAATACCAGTATCTACTCGGACACTACAATGGAAGTGTGTGGAATCAAGAGTAGACAGTAAACGTCTTTATTACGGACGCTTTGTTCTATCACCCCTTATGAAGGGTCAAGCCGACACAATA